ATTTAAAAATTAAATAATTTCCTTAATATCTTCAATATCACGCTCTATATAAGCTATTTAAATAAAGTATAATAAATAAAATTATAATTCACAAAATAAATATTAAAAAGTAAATTTTTATTCTATTATTTTCAACTAATTGATAATTTACAGAAAAATTTTTTAAAAAATTATATAAACCTCGACCTCCAAAATACTCTGATCATCCTTGATCAAAATTTTTATTAATATAATTACCTAAAAAAAGAAAATAATAATTAACCCCAAATGTAGAAATAAAAGGCATGAACCACATTGTAGCAAAAAAATATAGCCCTCTATGATAAATTAATACTTGAGAAAATCAAGTTAAATAAAATTTTGACATTTCAAATCCAAAAATTGCACCAATAATTGTTACTAATAAAGCTATAATTTTTATTAAAAAAGGCAAACAAATTATTGAAGGTGTAGGAAAAACCAATCATCTTAATATTCTCCCTCTAAAAATAACTATTATAAACAAACCAGATATACCCTTCAGTATAATAAGTCCGTTATCATTTAACATCATAAAAGATTTAAAATTTAAAGCTCCAATTAATGAATAATAACATAAACGTAAAGAATAACATATAGTGAGCCCTGTAGAAAAATAAAATAAAAAGTAAATCAAAATATTTACATATCTCAAAGAACAAGTCTCTAAAATTAAATCCTTAGAATAAAACCCAGCCAAAAATGGAAACCCACATAAAGCTAAATTAGAAATATTAAAAAAACTACAAGTTAATGGCATTTGAAGCATTAGACCCCCCATATAACGAATATCTTGACAATTTTTAAAATTATGAATAATTGAACCTGCGCACATAAATAAAAGAGCTTTAAATATAGCATGAGTTAATAAATGAAAAAAAGATAAAACTGAATCCCCCATAAATAAAATTCTTATTATTAACCCCAACTGTCTTAAGGTAGACAAAGCAATAATTTTTTTTAAATCAAATTCAAAATTAGCACCAATTCCTGACATAAATATAGTTAATGTTCTAATTAATAATATTATACACATTAATTGATTTCTAAAAACAAAATTAAAACGAATTAATAAATAAACCCCAGCAGTCACTAAAGTAGATGAATGAACTAAAGAAGAAACCGGCGTAGGAGCAGCTATTGCTGCTGGCAACCAAGAAGAAAAAGGAATCTGAGCTCTTTTAGTAAAAGCGGCCAACACAATTATATATATAATAAATTCCATACAAAAATCATTTTTTATAATATCAAGATAAAAAATATAATTTCAAGAACCATAATTTAATATTCAAGAAATAGCTAATAAAAGAGCTACATCCCCAATCCGATTTGATAGGGCTGTAATTATACCAGCATTATAAGACTTTACATTTTGATAATAAATAACTAAACAATAAGATACCAGCCCAAGCCCATCTCAACCTAACAAAATTCTTACCAAATTAGGACTAATAATTAAAAAAATTATTGATAACACAAATATTAATACCAACATAATAAAACGATTAATAGTCAAATCCCCATGTATATACTCTTCTCTATACAAAATAACTATAGAAGAAATAAATATTACAAATCTTATAAATATCAAACTTATCCAATCTAATAAAATTGTTATTACAAAACTGGATGAATTAAGACTAATCAAATCTAATTCAATAAAATAAACTAAATCTTTTATCAAAAAAAACAAAGATATAAAAAACATAGACAGCGATAATATTAACAAAGATAAAGAACCAATATAACAAATAGAAATTTTTTTTATTATTTAAGATGAAATTCATATTTTTGACACCACAAATCAATATTTTTGTTTAAATTACTTAAATAAACCCACAAAATAAAACTTTCGGACTTTAAAATTATAATATTTAAAGGCAATCAATGTAATAACAATAATAAATATTCACGAATCTCACCTAAAGAAAATCTATAATTACCAGAAAAAAATTTACCATGTTGAATAAAAGAATACAAATATAAAGAATAAGCAGCTGAAAAAAAAGAAATCAATATAATTCCCAATATTCTCAATATTCTTCAACTAACTATTCTATTAATCAAGCAAATTTCTCTTAATAAATTTAAAGAGGGTGGGGCGGCTATATTAGATCTAACTAACAAAAATCACCATAAAGACATTCTAGGTATTATATTAATCAATCCCTTATTAATAAATAAATTTCGACTTCCTAAACGCTCATAAGAAATATTGGCCAAACAAAATAAACCTGATGAACACAACCCATGAGAAATTATTATCAAATAAGATCCACAAATCCCCAATAAATTTATAGTTATTATACCCCCTAAGGCTAACCCTATATGAGCGACTGAAGAATAAGCAATTATTATTTTTATATCAATTTGTCGTAAACAAATCAAACTAATTAAAAACCCCCCATACAAACTAATCCCAACTCAAATATAATTAAATAATCTACCTGTATATAAAAATATACTTATTACTCGCAAAATGCCATACCCGCCTAATTTTAATATAATTCCAGCTAAAATTATCGACCCAGAAATGGGGGCCTCAACATGAGCTTTCGGTAATCATAAATGAACTAAAAACATAGGCATTTTTACTAAAAACGCTAGAATTATACATAAATAAAATAAAAAATAATTATAATTAACATAAAATATATAAAACATTAAATTATTATTTATATTGTAATAAATAAAAATAGAAATTATTATTGGCAAAGAAGCTAATAAAGTATAAAACAATAAATAAACACCAGCTTGCAGCCGCTCAGGTTGATACCCTCATCCTATAATTAACACTAAAACAGGAATTAAACTTATTTCAAAAAATATATAAAATCCTAATAAATTTGAAGCCCCAAAAGAACAAAATAATATTAATATTATAAAAATAATTATAAACAAAAAAAAACTCGAATAATTATATAAATAATTAATTTTTTCTCTGGCTATAATTATTAATCCACAAATTCAAAATGTCAATAAGATTAAACCAAAAGATAAAACATCTATTCCTAAATAATATCTTATAAACATGTACTCATTTTTAATGCCTAATAATATAAAAATAAAAGAAATTAAAAAAATTAAATTTTGAATCAAATAAAAACGATTCTTAAAAACTAAAAATATAGTAAAAATAATTATTAATAAAAATTTTATCATTATAAGATTATAAATGAATTAATAAAATCATTTCCATGCCTTCGAATTATTAATACTAAAAGAGATAGCCCCAAGACTCCCTCACAAACTCTAAAAATTAAAAATATTAAACAAAAAAAATATTCAAAATCATATATAGATAAAAAATAAAAAATAATTATATACAAAGATAAAACAATAAATTCCAATCTCAATAACATTAAAAGTAAATGTTTCCGATTTCTTGAATAAACATAAACTCCTCTAAAATACATAAATATAAATAAATTTATAAACAAAAGTTTTAATAATTTAAAAAAAATATTGGTCTTGTAAATCAAAAATAAGAAATATCTTTTAAAACTTCAGAGAAAAAAAATTATTTTCATCTTTAATCTCCAAAATTAAAATTTTATTTAAACTATTCTCTGCATAATATATATATTTATAATCAATTGTCTAATCTTAAATATAATTTTTATTTCTTTAAATCACCCCCTATCCATAGGACTAATTTTATTGATTCAAACGCTATCCATTACAATTTTAAGAAGATTTATATGCTATTCTTTTTGAATATCATATATTATTTTTTTAATTATGGTAGGAGGAATATTAATTTTATTCATCTACATAACTAGAATTGTATCAAATGAAAAATTTAAATTTTCCATAAAATATTCAAGATTTATAATACTTATTAGATTTTTAATAATCTCATTCTTAGTTCTTGATAAAACATTTATTTATCAATCAATTAAAACTGTAGAAATAATTAAAATTGATAACATTAATTCCTTAATACCAGAAAATAAACTCATATTAAACAAAATCTATAATTATCCTAATAATTTTATTACAATTTTATTAATTAACTACTTATTAATAACTCTAATCATCGTAGTTAAAATTACTGATATTAATAGAGGCCCCCTTCGACAAAAATTTTAATGAATAAACCAATACGAACTAACCACCCATTATTAAAAATTGCCAATAACTCCTTAGTAGATTTGCCCTCTCCATCTAATATTTCTAATTGATGAAACTTTGGATCTTTGTTAGGATTATGTTTAATTATTCAAACTTTAACGGGGCTATTTCTAGCTATACATTACACTCCTAATATTGAAATAGCATTTAATAGAATTAATCATATCTGCCGTGATGTAAATTACGGCTGATTATTACGAACTCTTCACGCTAACGGAGCATCTTTTTTTTTWWTTTGTATCTACATTCACATCGGCCGAGGAATATATTATAGATCATACCGATTTCTTCATACATGAATAATTGGAGTAATCATATTATTCGTAGTGATAGGAACAGCTTTCATAGGGTATGTATTACCTTGAGGACAAATATCATTTTGAGGAGCAACTGTAATCACTAATCTACTTTCAGCCATTCCTTATTTGGGTAATATACTTGTTCAATGAATTTGAGGGGGATTCGCAGTTGATAACGCCACTCTTAACCGATTTTTCACAATTCATTTTTTATTGCCTTTTGTAATTATAGCTTTAACAATAATTCATTTATTATTTCTGCATCAAACTGGATCAAACAATCCTTTAGGGGTAAACAGAAATCTTGACAAAATTCCATTTCATCCATATTTTTCATACAAAGACATTATAGGATTTGCTGTAATAATCTCAGCTCTTTTATTTTTAAATTTAAGAAACCCATACATATTAGGAGACCCAGATAATTTTATTCCAGCAAATCCGCTAGTCACCCCTATTCACATTCAGCCTGAATGATACTTTTTATTTGCTTACGCCATTCTTCGTTCAATTCCCAATAAGCTCGGGGGAGTTATCGCTTTAGTAATATCAATTTTAATCTTAATATTTATCCCTTTTATAAACAATCAAAAATTTCAAAGTATACAATTTTATCCTATTAATCAAATTTTATTTTGAAACTTACTAGCAATTGTAATTTTATTAACTTGAATCGGGGCACGACCTGTAGAAGACCCCTACATTTTAATCGGGCAAATTTTAACAGTTGTTTATTTTATATATTATTTAATTAACCCACTTATAACTAAAATTTGAGATAATCTGATTTATTAGTTAATGAACTTGATATAAGTATATATTTTGAAAATATAACATAGTAATAAAATTTACTATTAACTTTACTAAATTTTATTAACTAAACTAATAAGGAAAAATAAAATATTTTTAACCCCAAATAAAAAATTAAATAGTTTAAAGATAAAGATAAAAAAATTTTTCAAGCTAAATATATTAATTTATCATAACGATAACGAGGCAGAGTCCCTCGAACCCAAATAAAGAAGAAAGAAATAAAAGTTAACTTAAAAAAAAAAAATAAGCTAATCAAGTTTCTTGACAAAAAAATAATAGAAAATAACCCTCTTATAAATAAAATACTTGAATACTCAGCAAGGAATAAAAGAGCAAATCCCCCTCTTCTATACTCAACATTAAAACCCGACACTAACTCTGACTCCCCCTCTGCAAAATCAAAAGGAGTTCGATTAGTTTCAGCCAATATAATTACCATTCAAATTAATATTAAAAAAAATGTTAAAAATATTATATAAACATATTTTTGATATAAATAAAAATCAAAAAAAGAATAACTCCCAACTAATAATATAAAAGATATTAAAACTAAGGCTATTCTAACTTCATAAGAAATTGTTTGAGCCACAGCTCGTAAACCCCCCAATAATGAATAATTAGAATTAGAAGATCACCCAGCTACTATGATTGTATAAACCCCCATACTCATACAACATAAAAGAAATAATATACCCAAATTAAAATAATATAAACCTGTTAAAAATGGTAGAACTAACCATAAAAACAAAGATAAAAATAAATTAATAATAGGGCATAAAAAATAAATTAAATAATTAGAAATAATTGGAAAAATCTGTTCCTTAGAAAATAATTTAATTGCATCAGAAAAAGGCTGCAAAATACCCATAAAGCCTAATTTATTAGGTCCCTTACGAATTTGAATATAACCTAAAACCTTACGCTCCATTAAAGTCAAAAAAGCCACTCTAATTAAAACACAAATAATTATAATAATGGATATTAAAATTACTAAAATTAATTCAACAAAATACAAATATTATCTGTATAAAATATACATTAATAAATTCTAAATTTATCGCACTAATCTGCCAAAATAACAATTTCATTCAAAAACTAAATAATATATCATATATTTGGTCCTTTCGTACTAAAATATATTAAAATTTTAAAGATAGAAACCAACCTGGCTCACGCCGGTCTGAACTCAGATCATGTAAGAATTTAAGGGTCGAACAGACCCTAATATTTAAATTTTGCACCAAAATTATTTTCTTAATCCAACATCGAGGTCGCAATCTTTTTTATCGATAAGAACTCTTCAAAAAAATTACGCTGTTATCCCCAAGGTAACTTAAACTTATAATCATCATTAATGGATCAAAAAATTATAAATTAATATATAAATATAATAAAAAGTTTATTTAATTTTTATATCACCCCAATAAAATTAAATTAAAATATAATAAAATTATACATCTAAAATATATTATAAAATAAAATTAATAAAGATCTATGGGGTCTTCTCGTCTTTTAAAATTATTTAAGCTTTTTAACTTAAAAATTAAATTTTAATAATTAAAATAAGACAGCTTTTTTCTCGTTAAACCATTCATTCTAGCTTTCAATTAAAAAACTAATGATTATGCTACCTTTGTACGGTCAAATTACCGCAGCTATTTAAAATATCATTGAGCAGGCCAAACTTTAAATTATTAACAAAAAGAAATGTTTTTGATAAACATTCGAAAAAATTATTTGCCGAATTCCTTATAATAAATTACAACTAAAACAATTATAAACAATAACTAATATACTAATTTAATCATTATATCATAATAAATAATATTAAAAATATTTGTTATATAAAAAATTAAATAATAATAAATCCTATAATAAACTAAATAATTTATAACAAACTTATAAAAAGACAATTCTAATCCTATTAATTTAAATAAACTAAATCATTATAATAATATATTTAAAAGCTAATCCCATTAAATATTTTAAAATTAAATTATATAATTAAAAAAATAAATATATAATATTAAATTTATAAATTAAACTTATTTCTATAACAACTAGATATATAAAAAACGAATAACTTTTCATTTCTAAATAATTATTAACAATATTTATTTAACAATAAAAATAATAATTAATTAAATCTTTTTATTTCGAGAAATTAAAATCTATTAATTATAATTAATCAACCCTGATACACAAGGTACAAAAAATCAATTTTACTTTAAATTTAATAACAAAAATTTTAAAATCTTTCACAATACAAATCATCTATAATTAAATTAAATTTTTTCTAAACATTATAATTAAACTTTTAATAATAAAATTATTTTTATTAAACAAATTACTAAAAACAATAACTAAATAACTAAATAATAATCAAGCTACATTGACTTTAACAATTAATTTTTAATGTAAATAAAATGCTTTACAAGCTCTAGCTTGACTTTCTAGGCACACTTTCCAGTACGCCTACTATGTTACGACTTATCTTTCTTTGTAAAAAGAGCGACGGGCGATATGTGCATATTTCAAAACTTTAGTCATCATATTAAATAAATAAGATTACTTTTAAATCCACATTCAAAAAAACATTTAAATTTTTTATCCTTAAATAAATAAAATTATTGTAACCCATTTCTACTTTTCCATAAACTATGTCTTGATCTGATTTATTTAATTAATATTAATTACAAAAATTAAAATTCTAATAAAATTTTTTTCAAACAACGATATACAAATTAAGAAAAAGTTTAACTTATCGTGGAATATCAATTACAGAACAGGTTCCTCTAAAAAGATTAAAATACCGCCAAAACTTTTAATTTTGAAGAACTTAACTAATAATAATTAAGTATAAATAAATTACATTTAAAATAATAGGGTATCTAATCCTAGTTTAATAATAAATTTAATAACCTCAAATAATAAAATGTAAATTATTAATTTAATTAAAATTTCATCTAATAAATAAATCCTTAATTTAAACATAATCATTTAATTATATACTAATACAATTCAATTTCATTTGTTGTATAACCGCAACTGCTGGCACAAAATTTGTTAATAATAAAATAAATATCTAAATCTAAAATTACTTAATATATAAAAATAAATACTGCGAATAAATAAATAATTTATACTATTTAAGTATAAAAATTATCACACAAAAATTTACATGTAAAAAAATTATTAATTGAATTTTTAAGCTAAAATAAAACTTTCCAACTAAAAAAGAAAATTTTATTTATTTATTATAAACTATCAACAAATAACTACTTAAACAATAATTTTATTAATAAATAATTATAATTATAATAAAATATTATTATTAAATAAATAAGATTAGTAATACTCAATAAAATTGTCAACATAAATTTATCCCTAGATTTATGTAACAAAAATTAAATACCCCAAATAATAATTTTATTAACAATATTAATTTTGTAATCCATGTTAATTAATATTTAATAAATTATATTAATTAATTAATAATATTAGCTTAATTAATTAAAATTATAAAATATAATTTAATTAAATAAACAAAATTAGTAACTCTAAACAAGACTGTCACATAAATTTATCCCTAGATTTATGTAACAAAAATTAAATACCCCAAATAATAATTTTATTAACAATATTAATTTTGTAATCCATGTTAATTAATATTTAATAAATTATATTAATTAATTAATAATATTAGCTTAATTAATTAAAATTATAAAATATAATTTAATTAAATAAACAAAATTAGTAACTCTAAACAAGACTGTCACATAAATTTATCCCTAGATTTATGTAACAAAAATTAAATACCCCAAATAATAATTTTATTAACAATATTAATTTTGTAATCCATGTTAATTAATATTTAATAAATTATATTAATTAATTAATAATATTAGCTTAATTAATTAAAATTATAAAATATAAYTTAATTAAAYAAACAAAATTAGTAACTCTAAACAAGACTGTCACATAAATTTATCCCTAGATTTATGTAACAAAAATTAAATACCCCAAATAATAATTTTATTAACAATATTAATTTTGTAATCCATGTTAATTAATATTTAATAAATTATATTAATTAATTAATAATATTAGCTTAATTAATTAAAATTATAAAATATAATTTAATTAAAYAAACAAAATTAGTAACTCTAAACAAGACTGTCACATAAATTTATCCCTAGATTTATGTAACAAAAATTAAATACCCCAAATAATAATTTTATTAACAATATTAATTTTGTAATCCATGTTAATTAATATTTAATAAATTATATTAATTAATTAATAATATTAGCTTAATTAATTAAAATTATAAAATATAATTTAATTAAATAAACAAAATTAGTAAATTAATTAAATTAATTAAATGAAAAATTAATTTATTATTAATTCTAGTAAGTTAAATTACTTTTTAATAAATTAATAATTCGAGTTAAATTAGGGTAAATATACCCCAAATAATAATTTTTACATTTAATGTAAAAAATTTAGTATTTTATTTAACTCTATATAAATATATATATATATATAAATAATATATATAAATATAAATATATATATTATACATATATATATATATATACATTATTTATATATAATTATTCTATTTATAAATAATTACATATTATATATTAATTATATTAATGTTTAATAAATATATATTAATTTATTTAATTCTTAATACTTTTTGAAACTTTACTTATAAATCCACTAATATTTATATCTATCAATATATATTTATTTAAATATAATTAAATATATTTATTATAAATTATTTATATATTAATAAATTTATATATATATATACATCGCTTTTTATAAAAAAATAATATATTTAATAATTATCTATAAATATGATAACGATTTATATATCAATATTATAAACCAAAAATTAATTATATATAACAATAAATTATTATTATTAATTTAATTTAATTATTAATTTTTGATATATTTAACAAATCTAATAACTATATTTATTTAACTAAATTAAAATTAAATTAATTAAATTAACTTAGATTATCAAAAACTAATATTTATACTAACATTATAAATGTCAAATGAAGTGCCTGATTAAAGGATTACTTTGATAGAGTAAATAATGTAATTTTATTACCTTCATTACATTTAATAGAATTAAACTATTTCCAAGAATACCAAAAATTCTTATACCTCATATAATAAAATGTAAAAAAAATAAGCTAATAAAGCTAATGGGTTCATACCCCGTATATAAAGGTTTTAATCCTTTTTTTTTTAATAAATAATATTTACAAAATAATTTTTTTTATTACAGCAATTGTAGGAACCCTGATTTCGATTTCTTCTTACTCTTGAATCGGAACCTGAATAGGATTAGAAATTAATTTAATTAGATTTATCCCGCTAATTAATGACAAAAAAAATCCTTTATCCGCCGAATCTTCTATAAAATACTTTCTTGTACAAGCCCTAGCTTCTTCTGCCCTTTTATTCTCAGTAATAATTTTGATAATAAATAATTTTAATCAAAAAATTGCGCCAATAATTTTATTAATTCTTAATTCAGCTCTTTTAATAAAAATAGGAGCAGCACCGTTTCATTTTTGAGTCCCTCAAATCATAATTCAAATAAATTGAAACAAAAATATAATCTTACTAACGAGTCAAAAAATTGCACCAATAATTTTATTAATATACACAAACAACTCTGTCAATTTTATAATAATAATAATTATTATATCAATAACAGTAGGAAGAATTATAGGGCTAAATCAAACAAACCTCAAAACAATTATAGCCTACTCTTCAATTAATCATACTGGATGAATAATCAGAGCTATACTTTTAATAGAAAATATTTGAATAACTTATTTTATTATCTACTGCATAATTTCACTCAGAATAATAAAAATTTTAAAAATTATAAATATTAACCATTTAAAACAATTATATTTTTCCTCAAATAAATCTATACTAATTAAGTTTTCATTTATTATCAATTTTCTATCTATAGGTGGCTTACCCCCATTTTTAGGTTTTTTACCAAAATTACTAATTATTCAAAATTTAATTTTTATTGGATTTAAATTAATAGCATTTATAATAATTATATTAACAATAATTACCCTATTCTTCTACTTACGTGTAACTTTTTCCATTTTAATAATAAATTTCAATAATTTTTCATGAAAAATTAATGTAAAATTCTTTAATAATAAAATCATTTTTGTTATCAACTCAATAAGATTAACAGGGCTAATTTTCTTAACAAACATCATTAACTTTTAAATTAAATTATTATTTAAAGGATTTAAGTTAAAACTAAACTATTAACCTTCAAAGTTAATTATAAAGGAGGTTCTTTAAGCCTTAGAGAAACCCCACCTTTAAATTTGCAATTTAAAATCATTTATTGAATATAAGACTAATTTGGTAAAAGAATTTTTTAATTCATAAATAAATTTACAATTTATTGCCTAACTTCAGCCATTTCACCGCAAAAATGATTATTTTCAACAAACCATAAAGATATCGGCACATTGTATTTTATTTTTGGGGCATGATCAGGAATAGTGGGTACTTCTTTAAGCCTACTAATTCGGGCAGAACTAGGAACACCGGGATCCTTAATCGGCGATGACCAAATTTATAATGTAATTGTCACCGCTCACGCTTTTGTAATAATTTTTTTCATAGTTATACCAATTATAATCGGTGGATTTGGAAATTGATTAATCCCCTTAATACTGGGGGCCCCAGACATAGCCTTTCCTCGAATAAACAATATAAGATTTTGACTTCTTCCTCCCTCTCTTACCCTTTTACTAACAAGATCAATGGTTGAAAGAGGAGCAGGAACTGGGTGAACGGTTTACCCACCTTTATCTTCCACCATTGCCCACAGAGGGGCATCAGTTGATTTAGCAATCTTTAGCCTTCACTTGGCAGGAATTTCTTCAATTTTAGGGGCAGTTAACTTCATTTCTACAGTAATTAATATACGATCCTACGGAATAACATTCGATCGAATACCCCTTTTTGTATGAGCTGTAGCAATTACTGCTCTATTACTTTTACTATCCCTGCCCGTTCTGGCAGGAGCTATCACAATATTATTAACTGACCGAAATCTAAATACTTCATTTTTTGATCCCGCCGGAGGGGGGGATCCCATTCTTTACCAGCATTTATTTTGATTTTTTGGGCACCCAGAAGTCTATATTCTGATTCTACCAGGATTTGGAATAATTTCTCACATTATTAGTCAAGAAAGAGGAAAAAAGGAAACATTTGGATCTTTAGGAATAATTTATGCTATACTAGCAATTGGCCTATTGGGGTTTGTAGTATGAGCACACCACATATTTACTGTAGGTATAGATGTTGATACTCGGGCTTATTTTACTTCAGCAACTATAATTATTGCGGTACCCACAGGTATTAAAATCTTCAGATGATTAGCAACTCTTCATGGCACACAACTTAACTACTCACCTTCACTATTATGATCTCTAGGCTTCGTATTCTTATTTACTGTTGGGGGCCTAACAGGTGTTGTTTTAGCTAATTCATCTATTGATATTGTTCTTCACGACACATATTATGTAGTGGCCCATTTTCATTATGTTCTATCTATAGGCGCCGTTTTCGCTATTATAGCAGGTTTTATTCATTGATTCCCCCTGTTCACCGGTATAACTCTTAACCCAATGATACTTAAAATTCAATTTTTTATTATATTCGTAGGAGTAAATTTAACTTTTTTCCCTCAACATTTTTTAGGATTAAGAGGAATACCCCGTCGATATTCTGATTATCCAGACGCGTACACTTCTTGAAATGTAGTTTCCTCTATCGGATCAACAATTTCCCTAATTGGAGTAATTATGCTTCTTTTTATCATCTGAGAAAGACTAGCAACAAATCGTACACTAATTTATTCAAATCAAATAAATACTTCTATCGAATGATTCCAGTTAACGCCACCGGCAGAACATAGATACTCTGAATTACCTATTATCTCTAGATTCTAATGTGGCAGATTAGTGCGATAGATTTAAGATCTATATATAAAGTTAACTTTTTTTAGAAATTGCAACTTGATCGAACTTTAATCTCCAGGACAGAGCATCTCCACTAATAGAACAGCTTTCTTTTTTTCATGATCATACATTATTAATTTTAATAATAATCACTACTTTAGTAGGATACTTAATACTAACACTTTTTTTTAATAAATATAACAATCGCTTTCTACTAGAAGGACAAAAAATCGAAATTATTTGAACTATTTTACCAGCCATCACTTTAATTTTTATTGCTCTCCCCTCCCTTCGTCTCCTCTATCTATTAGATGAAATCAATAACCCTATAATAACCCTTAAAACAATTGGACATCAATGATACTGAAGATACGAATATTCTGATTTTAACAATTTAGAATTTGATTCCTACATAATTCCTATCAACGAAATAAGCCCATCTAACTTTCGTCTTCTAGACGTTGACAATCGTGTGGTTTTACCTTTCAACACTCAAATTCGGCTCTTAGTATCTGCAGCTGATGTTCTTCACTCATGAACTATTCCTTCTCTAGGAGTTAAAATTGACGCTACACCAGGCCGATTAAATCAAGTAAGATTTATTATAAGACGATCGGGTTTATTTTTTGGCCAATGTTCAGAAATTTGCGGATCTAATCACAGTTTTATGCCCATTACTATTGAAAGAGTATCAATTAACTCCTTTATTAAATGAATATCCTCTAACTAAATCATTAGATGACTGAAAGCAAGTACTGGTCTCTTAAACCACTATATAGTAAATTAGCAATTACTTCTAATGAAAAAATTAGTTAAACTATAACATTAGGTTGTCAATCTAAAATTATTTATTAATAAATATTTTTTAATTCCACAAATAGCTCCAATAAATTGATTAACCTTATTTATTATATTTACTATTATTTTTATTATATTTAATTCTTTAAATTATTTTACTTACTTAAAAACTACCCCTAAAACTAACAATAAAACTTTACTATCTAAAACATTAAATTGAAAATGATAACTAATTTATTTTCTTCATTTGACCCTTCATCAAGAATCTTTAATATATCATTAAATTGATCAAGATCTTTTATCGGACTAATAGTATTACCCATAATATTTTGACTAATCCCAACGCGCTATAATTACATTTGAATTAAAATTATTTCTACTCTTCATCTAGAATTTAAAATTTTAATAAAATCTGACAAAATCAAAGGAGGAACATTAATTTTTGTTACTCTATTTTCTATAATTATATTCAATAATTTTATTGGATTATTTCCATATATTTTCACCTCAACTAGTCACATATCAATAACTCTAGCACTGGCCCTGCCTCTCTGAATTAGATTTATATTATTTGGATGAATCACTAATACCCAACATATGTTTAGACACCTAGTACCCCAAGGAACTCCTTCAGTATTAATACCCTTTATAGTTTGTATTGAAACAATTAGAAATATAATTCGTCCTATTACTCTTGCAATTCGACTAGCAGCCAATATAATCGCTGGACACCTTCTATTGACTCTTTTAGGAAATACCGGCTCTAAAATTAGACTTATTATAATCAATTTATTAATTATCACGCAACTCCTCTTGCTAACTCTTGAAGCTGCTGTAGCTATTATTCAATCCTATGTCTTCGCAGTTTTATCAACTCTTTACTCTAGAGAAGTATGTTAATGTCAATAAGAAACCATACCTATCATTTAGTCAATTATAGCCCTTGACCCTTAACTGGAGCAATTGGCACAATAACCCTAGTATCTGGGCTAATCAAATGATTCCATCAATTTAATCCAAATCTTTTATTTTTAGGGTTATTAATCACTGTTTTAACCATATTTCAATGATGACGAGATATCACACGAGAAGGCACTTTTCAAGGTCTACATACTATAAAGGTTACTAACGGATTACGATTAGGAATAATTCTATTTATTACATCAGAAGTTTTATTCTTTATATCATTTTTTTGGGGATTTTTCCATAGAAGTCTAGCACCTACTATTGAACTAGGAATGTCTTGACCCCCTAAATCTATTACTCCATTCAACCCTCTTGAAATTCCTTTACTAAATACACTAATTTTATTAAGATCAGGTATTACTATTACATGAGCACACCACAGACTTATGGAAAATAACTTCAAACAATGTAGACAAGGCTTATTCTTAACAATTTTCTTAGGGGTATACTTTTCTTTTTTACAGGGACTGGAATATATAGAAGCACCATTCACTATTGCTGATGCTATTTATGGGTCTAGATTTTTTATAGCTACTGGATTCCACGGCCTTCATGTAATCATTGGCACTACTTTTCTTTTAGTTTGTTGAATCCGACATTTGAAAAACCATTTCTCTTCAATTCATCATTTTGGATTCGAAGCAGCAGCTTGATACTGACATTTCGTAGATGTAGTCTGATTGTTTTTATATATTTCAATTTACTGATGAGGTAGATAAATTTATATAGTATAAAAATTATATTTAACTTCCAATTAAAAGATCTAAAAATTTAGTATAAATAATTAAAATTTTAATAGTATTGGCAATCGTAATTATAACAATTTCTTCTTTAATAATAATCTTAGTAAGAGCAATTTCTAAAAAAACAAGAACCGACCGAGAAAAAAGATCTCCATTTGAATGTGGGTTTGACCCTAAAAATTCTTCTCGTCTTCCTTTTTCTTTACATTTTTTTTTAATTGCTGTAATTTTTTTAATTTTTGATGTAGAAATTGCCCTTTTGATGCCAATAATTCTAATTATAAATATATCTAATGTAACTAATTACACAATTATTATTTTCTTATTTCTATTAATTTTATTGATTGGGCTTTACCACGAATGAACCGCCGGGGCACTAAACTGAGCTATCTAAGGATAATAGTTAATTATAACATTTGAATTGCAATCAAAAAGTATTGAAAAATCAATTTATCTTAAATAAGAAGTAAAATTTACATTTAGTTTCGACCTAAAAATTTGATAACGTCTATCCTTATTTAATTTAATTGAAACCAAAAAGAGGTATGTTACTGTTAATAACAAAATTGAAAAATTTTTCCAATTAAAGAAATAAAAGGTTTAAGTCAAAGCTTCTAACTTTGTAATTTAGCGGTTTAACTCCGTTATTATTTCTATTTATATAGTTTAAAAAAAACCTTACATTTTCAATGTAAAATTAAAAAATTATTTTTATAAAT